GTTTTTTTGGAACTGCCATTTAAATAAAAATAAGAGATTACTCATTGGTATAGCTGGATGTGAAAGACATCTATTGTTCACAAAAAATCATCGCTTTCCTAATTCATTCTATTTTTTTCTAGAAAATATCTATTCAAAAAATAAAAAAAAAAAGAATATTCTCTATTTTGACTACTATTTTGTGTGATTTTCCCGGATCTTTGACTTATCTTTTCTTTTTTTTTTATTTTCTTTTTCCACTTTCGAAAATATCCGTCAAAAAACCTTTTTTGATTGATATTTTTATTTCAAATTATTTCCCATTCAAATCCATATTTATAGAATCCCTTATGCGATAGAAATGGAATTAGTTGAACTTAATACAATAACGAATATGAAATAACTTAACCTTCTCTTTACTTTCATCGTTCTATATTTCATTTACATCAAATATACAATACCTCGAGAACGGGGAAAACCCCAATGTTTTTATTTAATAAAAACATTATTAAATTTTGTTGTCAAACTCGTGAAAGAGACTTAATTTCACCTTTGATTTGAATTTTCAAATTCGAGGGAAACTTTAATGTCTTTCCTTCCTATGATTTGACCAATTGGAACTTCTTGATTTGAATATTGGAAGTATTTAGCAGAAAGAATAACTAAAAATAAATAAAAATTCAAAAAATTCTATTTATGTTAGTGCATATCTTGATTTTTTTCGGTGAATCGGAACCAATTAATATTAATTAAGAATTAAAAAACTTTTTTTATGGAACAGACATATCAATATGCGTGGATCATACCTTTCGTTCCACTTCCAGTTCCTATGTTAATAGGGGTAGGACTTCTTCTTTTTCCGACAGCAACAAAAAATCTTCGTCGTATGTGGGCTTTTCCAAGTATTTTTTTGTTAAGTATAGTCATGATTTTTTCAACTAATCTGTCTATTCAGCAAATAAATAGCAATTCTATCTATCAATATGTCTGGTCTTGGACTCTCGATAATGATTTTTCTTTAGAATTTGGATACTTGATAGATCCACTTACTTCTATTATGTCAATGTTAATCACTACTGTTGGAATTATGGTTCTTATTTATAGTGATAATTATATGGTTCATGATCAAGGCTACTTGAGATTTTTTGCTTATATGAGTTTTTTCAGTACTTCGATGTTGGGATTAGTTACTAGTTCAAATTTGATACAAATTTATATTTTTTGGGAATTAGTTGGAGTGTCTTCCTATTTATTAATAGGTTTTTGGTTCACAAGACCTCTTGCAGCAAATGCTTGTCAAAAGGCATTTGTAACGAATCGTGTAGGGGATTTTGGTTTATTATTAGGAATTTTAGGTTTTTATTGGATAACGGGGAGTTTTGAATTTAGGGATTTATTCGAAATATTCAATAACTTGATTTATAACAATGAAGTAAATTATCCCTTTGTTACATTGTGTGCTGCTCTATTATTTGCCGGTGCAGTTGCTAAATCTGCACAATTTCCTCTTCATGTATGGTTACCTGATGCTATGGAAGGACCCACTCCCATTTCGGCTCTTATACATGCTGCCACTATGGTGGCAGCGGGGATTTTTCTTGTAGCTCGCCTTCTTCCTCTTTTCATAGTTATACCCTATATAATGAATATAATTTCGTTGATAGGTATAATAACAGTATTATTAGGAGCTACTTTAGCTCTTGCTCAAAAAGACATTAAGAGGGGTTTGGCCTATTCGACAATGTCTCAATTGGGTTATATGATGTTAGCTCTAGGAATGGGGTCTTATCGAAGTGCTTTATTTCATTTGATTACTCATGCTTATTCCAAAGCATTATTATTTTTAGGGTCTGGATCTGTTATTCATTCAATGGAAACTATTGTTGGCTATTCTCCGGATAAAAGTCAGAATATGGTTCTTATGGGTGGTTTAACAAAGTATGTACCGATTACCAAAACCTCGTTTTTATTAGGTACACTTTCTCTTTGTGGTATTCCGCCTCTTGCTTGTTTTTGGTCCAAAGATGAAATTCTTAATGATAGTTGGCTGTATTCGCCGATTTTTGCAATAATAGCTTGGGCCACAGCAGGATTAACTGCGTTTTATATGTTTCGGATCTATTTACTTACTTTTGAGGGGCATTTAAATGTTTATTTTCAAAATTATAGTGGAAAAAAAAATACAGCTTTATATTCAATATCTATATGGGGTAAAGGGTGTTCAAAAATAATTAACAAAAATTTTCGTTTATTAAGAATTTATAATCCAAATTCTTCTTTTTTTTCGAAAAAGACATATCGAAGTGATGAGAATAAAAAAAAAAGAAATAGGGGACGGCCTTTTATTAATATTATTCATGTTGAAAATAAAAAAGCTTATCTCTACCCGTATGAATCGGATAATACTATGTTATTTCCTTTACTTGTATTAGTCCTATTTACTTTATTTGTTGGATCTATAGGAATTCCTTTTAATCAAGAAGGAAGAAATCTAGATATATTATCTAAATGGTTAGCCCCG